AACCTTTTATTTTCTTATATCATCAGGGTAATGATCCATCAACCTGCTGGTTCTTTTTCTGAAGTAGCAACGGGAGAATTCATCCTGGAAGTGGGAGAACTGCTGAAACTACGTGAAACCCTGACAAGGGTTTATGTACAAAGAACGGGCAAACCCCTATGGGTTGTCTCCGAAGACATGGAAAGAGATGTTTTTATGTCAGCAACAGAGGCCCAAGCTTATGGAATTGTTGATCTTGTAGCGGTTGAATGACAATAGCCTGGATTTCGCATCAATTCGTGATTTGAAATTACCCCTGCCGAGTTTCATATTAATATATTATGACTTTTATTTACTATTCTATTCAATAAAAGGAATTCATAATCATGCGGTTAGGATCGATCTAAACCAGTCCATTATGTATATGATTCAACATGCCAACGATTAAACAACTTATTAGAAATACAAGACAGCCAATTAGAAATGTCACAAAATCCCCCGCGCTTCGGGGATGCCCTCAGCGTCGAGGAACATGTACTAGGGTGTATGTGCGACTCGTTCAGATCATGAACTAGAACAAAGGAAAGAGAGCAATGTTCGAATATCAATGATCAAATAGGATAGAACGGAAAACGAACTACATTTCCTATCTAAAAATAAGAAAATGGAGCATATCCCTTTTATTGTGTATGAAATTTATGGTTTCTATTGGTGTAAATCCACTCACCTCAATTCAAGATGAGAAGCAATTCTCCATTGGTAGCAAATGGTTATCCATTAAGCGGAGGAAATCTTAGTTAATATAGACCCCTCTTGCAAGAACGGACTAACAGGGTCAGCTACCCAGCCAACCTTCATAATTAAATACCGTTACTGTATAGGTAGAGCTCGTTGTGAAAGACCTATTACTGGATAATTCATGGGTAGAGCCGAAGAATGTGAACTATACAAGTTAGCAATAACATTGATTAAATGAAGTAAAGGCTCCGGTGTATAGAGAAGACCTCACCGTTTAAGAAGTAACCATAGAAACGATGGAATCCACTATTTCTTTATCATTGCTATTTTTTTTTCTTTTTTATACCTAGTATAGTACAATTTCGTATTTCGAGGTGAAACGCCTATAAAAAAGAAAAAATCGTGGTTGGGAAGGTTATAGTAGCCAAAGCCGTTGGAATTTTTAGTTTATACATTGGAAAAATCCGTTTTGTTATTAATATACTAGGAAAGGGGCAAAAGAATAACTGAAAGAAAGGAAATCTATTAGTTATTCGTGAAAGTTTCATTTATTCAATGACCAGAATTAGACGGGGATATATCGCTCGGAGACGTAGAACAAAAATTCGTTTATTTGCATCAAGCTTTCGGGGGGCTCATTCAAGACTTACTCGAACTATTACTCAACAAAAAATAAGAGCTTTGGTTTCGGCTCATCGGGATAGGGATAAGCAAAAAATAAATTTTCGTCGTTTGTGGATCACTCGAATAAATGCAGCAATTCGTGAAAGGGGGGTATGCTATAGTTATAGTAGATTAATAAACGGTCTGTACAAGAGACAGTTGCTTCTTAATCGTAAAATACTTGCACAAATAGCTATATCAAATAGGAATTGTCTTTATATGATTTCCAATGAGATCATAAAAGAAGTAGGTTGGAAGGAATCCACCGGTTAAACGGAGTTGCCCGGAGAATGAACTCCGGGAAGGTCGAATAAAAATGAATAGAATATGATAAAATATGAGAAAGTAGTCAAAATAAATATGAATCAACAAGTTAAATAAAAAAATTTATTCTTCCCAGATTATTATTTGTTTTCTTACGACACGAGAATTCAATCCGGATTCTTGGATTTTTCCAACAAAATATCAATCCCCGTTTGAGTTCGGATGGGAATTCGAATTCAAGTGAAGAAAGAGTAAACCTATCTTTTTCTGGCTCTAAGACTAGGAGTTCTAGTGGTCGACTCGGTTCTTTCAAATTGTTTCTCATTATTAAGAAAAGGTAACAAAGATAAAATACGAGCTTGTTTTATAGCAATAGTAATTAATCGTTGTTGTTTCAAGGTCAATCTATTCACTCGTCTAGATAATATTTTTCCCTGTTCACTAATAAATCGACTAATTAAACTCATGTTTTTATAATCAATTCGATCCCCCGATTGGATCGGGGGCAAACGCCTACGAAAAGATCGCTTGGATTTAAGAAAAGTTCGCTTGGATTTATCCATGGTTTGGTTAGTTTATTTCTTATCCCTAAAATCCTATTTCAGCCGTATCTCTAATTAGAATAAAAAAATAGGATTTGGTTTGTTTATAATTATCTTTAACTATGTTAAATATGTTATATATATAATGTCATTTTTTCCTTGTCCTTGTAAGATAGATAAGGGCGCAGGTGCTCGGTTCGATCTATTTCTTTACCTCCCCGTGAATCGTATGTTTGTAACAATATGGACAGAATTTTCGCAACTCCAATCGATTAGGCGTATTGTGCCGGTTCTTTTGAGTAATATATCTGGAA